ACTTGAGATAAGGGATGTAAGCCAAAAAAAGATTCATAAGTGGTTGTTAATGAAGTCGAAGTTACCAAATTTTGAGGAGTCGGTATCAATTTATGCCGGATTGCTCCACATATAGTTCCTCGAACCGTATTTTCTAAACGAACAAGAGCCAATCCGAATTGATCCTGTAACAGATCTGCTACAGAACGAACACGCTTATTTTTCAAGTGATTCATATCGTCAAGTATACCCATTCCAAATTTCATTCCGATCAAATGATCCGCAGCAGCCAATATATCTCGTGGTAACAAAAATGTATTGTTCTGAGGTATATCAAGATTTAATCTCCAGTTCATATTTCGTCGACCAATCCTTCCCAATTCACATCTTTGTTGAAAAAATTTCTTTTGTAATTCCTTACATAAGGACTCAGAAAATACCGGATCCCCGCCTATACAAGCGAATTGTTGATAAAACTCCAAAATTGCATTTTCTTTTGACCCAATCTTTTTTTTTTCCTTATCATTCAAGAAAGACAAGAAAATTTCGGGATAACAAACATTATCTAGAATTTCTTTTAGATTTGAACCCATAGCCGATGATAGAACTAGAATAGATATTTTTTGTTTCCTACTCACGCGAGCCCATATTCTTGCTTTTCTATCAATTTCTAATTCTAATCTCCCTCCCCAATCTGATATTATAGTACTGGTATAGACAGAAATTCCGTTATGGTCCAATTCGGAACGATAGTAAATACCGGGACTTTGCAATATTTGATTGATTACAATTCTGTATATTCCATTTACTATAGAGGTGCCCAGGGAATTCATTAGGGGAATGTTTCCAATAAAAACAGTCTGTTCTTGTATATTTCTACCACTTTTCCAAATTAATCCCGCGGGTACATATAATTCAGAAGAATATGTGAGTGATTCATATACAGACTCTCTTTCTTTTATCAAGGGTTCTACCAATTGATATCTTTCCACAAATAATTGAAATTCAATTTCTTGATCTGTATCTTCAATTTTTGGAAACTTATGAAATTCTTCCGTCAAGCCCTGATTAATGAACCTACAAAATCCCTCAAATTGTATCTGATTAAATCCAGGTATTGTGGACATTCCCTCATTTTTCTTCCGAAGCATCTTAATCTTAAGTTTCCTCTTTATCGAAAAAATTCCATCATTGTTAGATCGACTCGTATGATTAGGTTAGTTCGATGAAGAGTGAGCCAATAATGGAATGTATATTCTGTTTACTGAATCACATGAAATTTTAACCAACTCCATATCTCTATTTCATATGTATGAACGGAAACGAGACGTAAGAATGAAGAGTATTTTCGACGCAAGTTCAAATTTGCGACAGGTATAAATGGAATGAATTAATAAAACATTCCTGAAAAAAAAAGATTCTGCTACTTATGCTTAATACTTACATTACACTTATGGAGTCTTTGTATAGAATATCAAAATGGATCCAATTTATCCCTATTATTATGATAATATGATCAGATGGAATATAAAAAAAAAAATCACTATATGGATTCAGGGTTCAATCCACTTTCCTTTCCCATTCTATATATATATGAGAATTAAAAATTCAAACACACTGATTCTCTATAGGAATATGGGCATAAAATAAGAGAGATCCTCTGTTCTGTGTAACAATTTCTGTTTTAGGGTTTACATATACACATATATGGTGTTATAATTCAAAATTGAGATTGAAAATAATTTATACTAATTAGTCATAAATCTATTTGCTTTTCTTATGCTATTAAAGAAAAACACACTTTGAGATACAAATTTAGTTCAATAATTCAAAGTAAATTAGGTAAATGGTTACTGCAAACTCCTTTTTTTCTTTCAAAGAAAATAAAAAATAGGGATTCATATTTGGAAAGGGATTAAGTACAATGGGATTCCAGATAAAAAAAGTAGATAATTATTAATTTAGTAATAGAGTATAAATAATATTTTGATCCATATTTTATTTTGGATCGGATTTGGCGACATGGCCAAGTGGTAAGGCGGGGGACTGCAAATCCTTTATCCCCAGTTCAAATCTGGGTGTCGCCTGATTGACAAAATGGTGGACCCACCGTACCAATCCAATAGGATGAAGTGAAGGTTGCTGCACTTAGTAATTATTAATTTAATAATGGGTTCGGTTCATTTATTTAATTCTTTAATTCATTCATTGAATCAAATAAATTAGGAAATGGAGGTTTTATTTGGATTTGGTTCATCAATCGCTTTAAATCAGAATCCCATTTTGACTCTTTGACGTTGATTCCACTATGATTATTGATCAATAATCATAGTGGAATAATTCCTTGATAGAGATAGGAGACATAATTTACATGGATATAGTAAGTCTCGCTTGGGCTGCTTTAATGGTAGTCTTTACATTTTCCCTTTCGCTCGTAGTATGGGGGAGGAGTGGACTCTAGAAGCACTACCATAATTGTAAATTGATATATATTTATATTATATAAAGTAAAGATATAAAGATATAAAGTAAAGAAAGCCTATATTATACTGTAAATGTAAATCTGTATATAATATTGGATAGTGTGTAGAAAGAACTATAGATATTTATATTATATTTCTACACACTATCTCATCATTATCTTCAATTATTGACAAGAACTAATAATTCGAGTTTGATTAAAGTCAATTATTTTGACTGGCTGTTTTTACATAGATGATAAGTAAAAAAGCAGTAGGAACTAGAATAAACAGTGCAGTAGCAATAAATGCGAGAATATTGACTTCCATAATCTTATTTTTTTGTTTCGCAATAACTCGGGATCTAATCCCATAGAGATGATAAATTTGACTTCTGTAAATTCAATAGGTTAATTGTATCCTGATGATGCCAAACGGATAAAAATATTATGAATAACAATATATCTAATCTATCAAATAAATTAATTGTCGAGAATTTAATAATATAACATAGGAAGACCTTTTATCCATACTAAATTAAAAATGGAATTTTTAATCCAATTCCAATATAGAATCCTTTCGTCCTTTTCCATTCTTTTTTTTCTATAACCTACCTTCTTCCTTATACTTACTTAAGTATTACTATCTGTAGTGTAAAAAATGGAAATTTCCGCATTTCATTTGTCTGATTATAAATATCAAAATATCAATGTGAAACGAAAAACAAAAGATTAGATCTTGCTTCCTGTCCCACTTTTTACAGAAAAGTGGGAGATGAATTGATAAATTCATCGGATCCTAGTTCGGGACTGACGGGGCTCGAACCCGCAGCTTCCGCCTTGACAGGGCGGTGCTCTGACCAATTGAACTACAATCCCAGCGAGGTTATGGCATACATATTCTTTATGGTTTCATAAGAATATTCTATTCGTCGTGTTGTAACAGAGACAAAAATGATATACTGATATCATATCCACATGGATATAAACTTTAGGTTAATTACTAGTAACCTGTAGTTTTTTATTGCAAAAAAAATAATAATGAAATTCTTAATGAGAAAAATAAAGTATGGATAGATCAAAAAAAGGTTGATCTTTATTTCTACGGATAAGGCATTTCTATTTCTGGAAGACAAATTAAATTGGTTAGATCATATTCAATGGAGCGGCGAATTATTGGGCCGAGCTGGATTTGAACCAGCGTAGACATATTGCCAACGAATTTACAGTCCGCCCCCATTAACCGCTCGGGCATCGACCCAGGAAGAATTAATTCTAGGTTTAGTGATAATCCATCATCAACTTCCTTTCGTAGTACCCTACCCCCAGGGGAAGTCGAATCCCCGCTGCCTCCTTGAAAGAGAGATGTCCTGAACCGCTAGACGATGGGGGCATATCCGCCCGACCATCAGCATACTATGCTGATAGTATGATCAGTTTTTTGGAATTGTCAATATACAATATAACAAAATAGAATTATATATAGATTATATAATCTAGATCAAAATAGTTTTCTACTTTAGAATTTAAATTCTTAATCTACATAAATATATCTATATATAATATATTAATATACAATACAATAGATAATAATATATTTTATAATACAAATAAAATGTATAGCATATAATTGTTATAAATATACATACATATATATTATTTTATATAAATTATAAATATACATACATATATATTATTTTTATATTATTTTATATAAATTATAAATATACATACATATATATATTATTATGCACATGCATATATATTATTATGCAATGCATATTATTATCATATTCTTATATTATTATTGATATAGTTTATAGTTGTGATTTAACTATAATTTAATATTAATAGAATAAAAAATGGAATAAAAATTTGATTTGATGGTTGATAAATGCATTACCCTTCCATGCTATTCATAGCGTAGCATAATATTATATAATAGATTAATGAAACAAAATTCTAGTATAGGATTCCCTCAGTTAGAGTAGTGCTTGATCCGACAGATTATATAAAAGATGAGATATGCCTATCACTATCTCATACTAACCCAAAAAATTCAAAAACGCTAGACATTTTTTTAATGTAATTTGGCTCGGGGTATGAATCCCCTCATCGCATGACACATGATTGAAGAAAATATCTTAGTTGATAATGAGCTCTTATGCGTAATATAGATATGTATAAATATGTCTATTATATCTATATTATATCTATATAATAATATATATATATTATATATAGATATATGCAGTAGACTCATAATAAAATAAAAACTATTTAATTTTTAAATTAAATAACCAGGCCCTTTTAACTCAGTGGTAGAGTAACGCCATGGTAAGGCGTAAGTCATCGGTTCAAATCCGATAAAGGGCTTTTCACCAAACTCAAGTCTTACTATTCGTTTTCCATTGTTAATAGTAAAAAAAGAAAAAGATAACCACCATTATAATGAATTCTCATTATATTATTTATATATATTATATTATGGGTCATAGTTATAAAGTTGAAATTTATTCATTTTAATAATGACTAATTGTCTTTATTAGGGAGAGTCTATTCT